GCACGAATTATTGAATAAGCCATCTTCCTATCAAGGTTAAGGAGTCAACTGAGCATCTCAGCGGCGGGATTGAATACCCGGATCGAATCAGAGTTCACGCCGCCCGCCCTGAACAAATAGGAGGCGTGGGCCACAGGTTGCACATAAGCCGCCGGGTCGCACGACAGAAGAACACCCAACATAAAGATGCACACTCCTCCATGTGAAATATTCATCTTCATTGGAGCTTTTTGGTAGTAGTCGTGACCAACAGCCATCAGCTGTCGGCTCGTTGGTAAGGCGAGAGCTTCAACCCCTCTTTCTGGTGGCACCCCCCCCACACAAGCACCGCCCGACGAAGGGGGGACGGGGAAAGCTAGAGGCCCAAAACCTTCGACCCTTCTTTTTAAATGGGGGTGCCCGGAGCACCTCATCTTGTCATTTCGTCGTTGCTCATTCCCGTTAGGCCGAAGTGTTTGGCGTTTCCTTTTCCGCGCCCGCTCACGCTTCGCTGACCTATCGCGTGGTAAAGAGAAGAAAGTACGAAAGAATAGTAAACAGAGCACACCGCAGAAAGATTCTAAATATGAGAAGTCCCCCTTGGATTCGAGAAGAAGGAAATGAAGAACGGGAACGAAACGAAATAAGGCGTTTCTAGCTCTAGTTTCGGGTGAGCTTCTCCGAATTTTGTCTGGTAATAGAATGGGGCGGCTTGCTCTGACCAAGACTCCACTTTTTGCTCCGTCCATGGAGCGTATGAATTTCCTGGAATGTAGATAGATCAAAAGAGGGAATAAAGAGATAGGAATAGGAATTATAGTACCATTGGAAGAAGGGGCACCTATGGGAACATCTCTACTGAAAAACCATTTCAATAGTACGGGTGCTGCCGTGCCACGAGGCACGACCATGGAAGTAATGAAAAAGAAAAAGTTATGTAGTTGGACCATGTGCTCTATCCGTTCGAGTTTCGCTTCTCTAGAGAAGGTGAGACGCTAAAAATGAAAGTGTTCGCAACGCATACCGAAAGGGTACCAATGAAGCCGACCATTAATGACTAGTTCGAACACCAGGATCAGACCGCTCTTAGAAAGAAAAGCAAACTCTCCCGGAGCCCAGCTCCAACTACTTCTTAGTAAGTGAGGTGAGGTACTTCTTTCGGGGTCGCCCTTTTTTGGTTGAAGCAGCCACGACTTTGGTCGTAGTCAGTTCAAACACATAAACCCAGTCCACTTGCAGCCATGTTGATCAAAATGACTAAGTTTCATGACTTGACCAGTCACTCGCCCTCGTATTATATTATAAGATCATCTCACCTTATTATAAGATCATCTCACCTTGTGGTCGACATTCCATTCCCCTTAGTCGTAGGTGCTCGTTCTATTTTGATTTGAATGGGCCGGGTCTCCCGAGGTACATATAGCCGGCCTTTCGGGTGTCTCGGTGATACAAACAAAAACGAATTCCTCCCGTTGGTCGCCTCTCTCCAAGCCAATCCGTCACCAAAGGAGGAAATAGAATCGAATAATCTACCTTCTTTTTTCCTTCCCTCCCCCGACAATCAAGCTGCACTTCCTTCTAACAAGTGGCTGAGAGTTAGCAAGCTACCTTGGCAGGCGGTTCGCTGTCCCCTTCCTTCCTTTCCGGTCCGGCCGCGGTACGGCACCTGAACTCGAAGCTACGATCCGATTGGATCTGATCCGTTCAGATTCCACAGATCCAGCCGATTTGGTCTGGTCCTATCCGACCCAACCCCAGAACTTAGAATGGCCGGCGTGTTTTGGACAGTAGAACGGGAAGAGGGGGCGTCGTGCCCATTCTCTCTCCGGGCACGAGCAGGCCAAATTGAAGACCGAATCGAATACATGTATATGACAGAACGACATATTATATTCAAAAATACGTGATCTGATTGGATAGGCTGCCTGCAGAAAGAGTTTTCCGACCGCATAACAATTCATTCTTTTGTGTAGCGCGTGGGACCATGTCTCCCGAACGATCATAGTGCGGCCACTCATTAAAAAGAAATTGGTAGATCTCACTTCCCTTCCCCCATACCATAGCCGGAAGGAAGGGATAGCGTATCTACAGAAGAAAGAGTAAAGGCCCTCACCTTTAATTTAGTTTAGACGCAGCTCGAATGCCTTTACGCTATAGGCTGTGTTAAGCATGCTTCTTTGAAAAAAAAAAAGAAAGTCTTTTTCCATGACAACAGTCGCGACTATACTATAAAGGGCGGGGCAGTAAGCTCTCTATCAACAACAGGGGGCTGTTCTCCTTTGTCAACTCCTTGCTTGTGTCGTTGACTTTGTCAACGCGGACCGGGGCGAGCGGAATTCAGTAGAGGCTCAAATATACTAAGCGAAGGGCGCTTTAGCGGCTTTGCTATCCATCCTACTATAGGCGACGGGCAAAGCTGCAAGGAGATAGTGTGCCTTTCTTTGTTCTCATAGCAGAGTGAGGGGCGCTATCCATCCGCCAATAGAGCCGGTTTTCGTGAAGATCCGCTCATATGCTGCATGAGGGGCGGCAAAAGACGACTTTGCCCATGAGTTAGCCGGAATTCGGACCAAAATCTCACTTGCAGCTCAGCTGACCCGCTTTCATTGCATTCGTGTCGAAAGTAAAGTGGAGAATAAATAACGAAGATTCGGTCGGTTGATCTTTTCCTTTTAGTTCGAGAGGTTCGTGATGCAAGGAATTGGCCAACGATCTTCTATATGATGCTTATAGTTCTGGCTCAGAGGCGTTACGCATTGCACGCAACGATTGTCTTCCTTTCGCGGGCGAGCCTATGCGTTGAAAGTAGGTCAATCTGCTTCTTCGGTTCGCCTATTGGCTCATGTTTTTCTCACCCTTTTTTGGTGTCTTAGGAGTCGCCTAAATGCTCTAAGAAATCGGTTATCGTATTACCTTGCCCATGCGCTACTTTATCTTTTTTAATTCTTTCCGATATGAGCCGAAACCACGACTGATTGATTCGCCAATCTTAGCAAATAAGAGGCAATCTTTCGATTTCGACGAATCCGCACTTGGCCTGAAAGTCCCATCCCTAGGACCTGTAGTAGTACGAAAACAAGCAAGCTTTTTCCGATGTCTTCGACACAGGAGATTAGGACAGAGAAGTTAGCGATAGGGGTCTCTTAACCAGAATTACGGAATGAGGACCGGGCCTGTACTCATGGTAACGATGGAAGGAAATATTTCGAAGACTTCTCAGTAGTGGAAGAAGGTAATATCACCTTGGTTAGGAAAAGCGCTTTAGGCTGGGCAAAGCCTTTCTTTTCTTAATGGGGACCCAATAAGTTCAGTACATGTAAAGATAAATACATCACCTCTCTCCTAGGCCTCTTGGGACTCTCCTTTGGCAACCCGTCGCGCCCTCGTCGCGGCGTTAGCAGCCATTGACGATGAAGACTAAGCGAGCCGGCCGGAGCATATGCTACTTCTTCTAAATCGTGAACACCTTATCTTTCTTCTCTGTCTGATCCGCACACTCCCGACCTCGCCTCGGTTCTTGGCTTTGATCCAATTCGGAAGCTCGTTTGCTCACTAGCCGATGTCATTTTCAATTGACTTAGTTAGAAAAGTATGGGGATACCGTACCACTTTAAATTAAACAAGCGCCAGCAAAATGGAGCTTACCGCGCTGAGTTACGTCGTAGGCGAAGCTTTCGATTCGACAAATGAATGGTTGGTGCTTCCCTTCTTTAGCCTATTTGCCTATTTGGTAGATTCAATTAGGGCTAGCTCAAAGACTGGCTAATCCCAATCCGATGGATCAACTCTTTCGCGTCGCTTAACGACTTGTAACTCTGGCGAGTACCGATGCTCCAAATTGGATTACCTAGCGCTTGGGTGAGATGTTCGACAAGAGACGACCTTTTAGGTGGGAGTTCCATCCGAGACGGACTGGAATCACCGGCTCATACTAGAGCTTCCGGACGAACTCAAAAGCGAAAGATCGAAGCCTTACCTTATTCATTCGTGGAAGGAGCTAATACAGAATACGAGAAAACTCCTTCGAAAACGAAATCGGAAAGAGAGATGCTTTCAATCCAACAATTGTAATTAGTAGCCGACCTTTAATTGAAATTGACCAATGTTCGTCTATCGGCTCAAGTCTTTCCAGAAGCCGGAAGGAAGAGCGCTTTTTTGCTTTTCGTGTGATCACTTTCCATAATGGTTTCCTACCGAAGGTAAAAAGGCAAACAAAGGATACGGGGACCCAAGCTCTTATACGTGAAGTGCTTTCCGGCAAACTTAGTATCGAGAAAATCCGTTACCGCTCCCGAAGTCAATTTACCCTCAGAGTCAGAGAAAGTAAATGCGTTTACACGTACGCATACATAAACAAAGTAGGGCCCAGGAAAGCCATTCCTGCTACAGTACAGAAAAATGCATTCGACCACCTGAACTTGAACGCTCTCTTTCTTTTTAACGTTCTAACTGAACACACCTTGAAGAGGGAATCATCGAGCGTAAAAGCACGCTTCAGAGCATGTGTGCCGCATAAGCTAAGTCTCGTTTTCTTTTCTTCGACCAGCACTGACCCATTGGTCAAAATAAAGTATGAGAAGAATAAGTCCCCAAAGACTTGTTTTAGATCGAGAAGTTCATTTCGCCTTCAAGTGGCTTTCGTAAGGGAGTTTCCGTCTCTATTGATTATTGGTCTAGACGACTTGCTCATCGACTTAACTGAATGAATCCTTGGGACTGGAAGCATTATTCATCTCAAGGCTTTATCTGACCCCTTTTGATGAGTGGATTTATCGATGTGAGGTAAACCTATGGGTATAGATACTTTAACATAAAGGGCTTTTTCGTAGGTAGATAGGCTAGTACTCATTCGAGGGTAATTCTCTGCCCGGAATGAATGCCTTTTTTTAGAGTGAAATAGAGGGTGAGTTTAGACTTACGCTTCTTGAAAGAAGAGGTTTTCCTATTGAGTTGACATTTTTGTGTTTCTATACGAAATTATTGATGGATGGTTGGCTCAGTGGAAGGTATCACAGCACAGGCATGGTAAAAAAAAGATCTTTTCGTATAGCAACTAGACCGAAATTCAATTCTCTGTTACAGAGGTGAAAGCACCGTGTTTCTGTTCGGCTTCAAGGGCAGTTGGTATTTCCTGTTTTCTAGACACACGATGGGATGGGATTTCTGATTGGTCCTCATAGCAGCTGCAGCTTCCATCTATTACTAAAATAGTATATACATAAACGTATGGATGAAAACTTTTGGAAATACGAATACAAGACAAGGCTTGATCTCTATCTCTAACCCCTGGCTGTACCAAATGCGGCCACTCCAGGTATAGGTGAGCGTTTGTTTCTATAGGGGATTGGTACCATAGACTACTCTAATGCCATAGGGACAGTAGCCGCTTATGTTTTGCCTTTATAAAACAGGAAAATCCGAACTGATATGGAAAGAGCCGAGTCCTTGTCCTTTTCTGCGGCTACTAAGTAAGATACCGCCTTCGTTGAGCTTGAGCTATCGATTGAACCAACCTTTTCTTGGGACTTTAGCCTTTTTTATCCGCTTCTATTTTCTATTTTTTAAATAGAAAACTGTGCGCTTATGCGTAAGAATTTCCTCAAAGCAGAAGGGTCTGGAGTTTTGATGGACTTTGCAGGCTCACCCATGACGGTTACGGTTTCAGTACGCTCTTCCCTCCACTTCTTAGCCCTTTGTCTCCTCTAAGAAAAGAGTCTTAGCTTCTTTCTTCTCCTAAGAAACTCCTAACTCTAAATAAAGAATTGGAATGCTTCTACTTTTTGGGAAATCTCTCTAATGGGTTAGGCCTGCATTCTGTATTTCAACTAACTTCGGTACGGTCCGTTGACCAAATGAAAGCAAAAGGCGAATCTCGAGGTCAATCTGATGGACTGACTGAAAGAGTTTGAAGTCAAGTCAGTCTTGTTTATCCTATCTCCGAATACCAGGAGCGAGAAAGGTAGCTATTACCTTGATCCCATCTCTCATTCCCATTTCTTATAAAGAATTCTAAAGAGGGAAATGCCTCATGGTCCGGAGAGAGCTTTTTCTCATTCTATTCGATGAATATCAGATCCAGTGTTAAGTCTTTTGGTAAGCGGGAGTAATCTTAGACGAATCTAGATATTAGATATTGGTGATAGTACTGGTGCTCAAGACCCGGCAGTCTTACCCAAAGATCTCTTTTTTGAATCAGGCTTCAAAGTCAAGTCCAAGTAAAAGAGTGCAGTTTCGCGAGAAAAGGGGGGGACCCATAGGATAGAGAGCGGGTGGAACACTGTACCAAGGACAAGGATCGACCTTTAGTTTAGGGAGAAAGAGAAGTAGAAGATGGAACCTGATATGAAATATGAATAAGAGGTGGAGGGCAGTCCTCACTTCTAGTAAGATAGTTACGCTTTCGGCGTCAGCCAAATGATCTTGATAGGACTATATAAAGTAAAAGGGCCACGGCAATAAGGAAGAACTGAGGTTCGAGCCCTCAGCGTGGTTAGCAAAGAAAAGGAAAGGGCACACAGTCTGAAAGTAGCTTCTTCCTCATCTTAGGGCGCTTGAGAAGGCTTCTTCCTTAAGAGGGATTGGGATGAACATGAACTGAACTGACATTCATGCCAGAACGTAGACCCCTTTCCTGTCTCAGGAACCGGGCGTATTCCTTTCCAATCCAACCTTCTTTGGACTGGACCTTCTTCTCTTATGAAATCAAACTTCTCTGCTGACAGAGTGCTTCGTTGATTCAAAAGCTATGTCCTTCCCGTTGCTGAAGCGCCTGCACTCTAGCACGGCGCTCTTTTTTAGTTTTTATATTCGCTTGACACTTACTTTACGTGATGTCACAGTTCGATTAGAGCTAGCTCGACCAGCAGCCCATCCTAATTCTTCGCCGATTCATCCCTTCGTTCCTTTTCTCTTTTTTTCATCTCATTTAGAATACAATGCATTCTTTTCGATCCCTATGTAGGCTTGCTTCGCATAGGCTACACCGGTACACTTAACACTCACCCAATCTTTAAAATGGAGTCGAATCAATCAACTGGCATATCTGGGATCCGCCCTAGGCTACTTTTCTTTTTTTTTATGATTATGAAATGAAAAGTGTGAGGAACTTATTACTCCTAAATGCAGCCGTGATCAACTATACGATACCACCAGACTATCCTCGGAACTTCCATCCACCAATCAAGGCTAGTGAAGCGAAGAGAGCCAAAAAAACGTGAGCGCCCCTACGCGAGCCTTATTGAAAAAGCCCCTTACTATAGATAGGGCGTTAGCGCTTTACTAATAACATAAAAGGGGAAAGCCAAAACCTACTCCTAACAAGATCGAAGTTGAACATTCTCCATCCGCCCGCCAGCAGCAGGGGGGTTCGATTCCCGTTATACGCGATGTGGCGAAGAAAAGCGCTTGTTATTTGCGGAAAGGAAGAAGTCATCCCTCTTGCTGGAGGAAACTACCTTTCTATCCTTCTCCTGCCCCTCTCAGTTGGAAAAAGGGCTTTCGACTTTCCCTAATCTCCTTTGCTCCCTAATCCATTCCCGGTGCCATTCAACTATCTGACAATAGAGTATCTAAGTCAAAGCTGTTCCCGGGTTCAGGTGAAGAATGTTAGAAAGACTCTCATGAAAAAAACCTCTAACTTGGTTCGAGTGGCTGATAGCTGCTTATCGCTCCTGTCCAGTCATCTTAGTCCATGGCTTCTGTTTCATGCTTGGTTGATGGAAGACAGCTTTGAGTGCCGTTACTTTCCCCCTCCATGCTTGAAGTTCATTCCTCCGTTGTGCTTTGTCTGTCATCTTCTTTCTTCCCTTCCTCGGGCACAGTAAGACAAAGAGCTGTTTTCTTTCTTGCTTTGTTTTTTCTTGTTGCTTCTGTTTGGGCTTGCTCCTCTGTTATCCCTGACTCCCTAAACTTAATGAATGAAGGAAGGGTCTCCGCTCCTTACCCTATCGGGCAAGTGGCTTACACTCCTTGCTTGCTTTCATCCTGCTTTTAGTGCCGCTTGCTTGCTCGAAGGAGGGGCTACCGCTCTTTAACCTCGTCGGTAAAGCGGCTTGAATAGGACTTTCCCTATTTTCATTGGCCTTTTCTTCGATGTCAATGTGCTCAGGTCCTTTCTTTGCCCCTTCCCTTGGGTTGGGCTCTCCCTCAAATGCCCTTTCCCTTCGTTATCTCTACATGAGTGAAACTCAAGCACTCGAATATCAGTAGATTAGCGTCACGCCAACGCAACTCTCAAACCATCGGCGAGAGGAGAGTAGGTCCGGCTATGACTTTCATAGGAACCGTTGGGCCACTATGTCATAGTGAGAGTAGGGACCCATCCCATATGACTCAGAGTCAAAGAAAGCTCTTAGCCTCCGACCAGTGAAGATCAGGAAGCCGAGAGGCGGATGAGCACCTGATCGTTTTCTACGCAATTCATTGAGTTGATGGAGTACCGAGAATAGTCTTTAGCTAGAAGCTCAGAGGCTTCAGAGGCGCCAGCCATTAGCTCAAGTTAACCCGCACTTCCTAAGGTTACGGTTTCGGAACGAAAGAGCCCGAGCTATATGCTTAATGAAATTCTATGACAGATAGGGATGTCGATAGAAAGAAGGGAGTAGAGTAGACATCTTCACATACTCTATTTTCAGATCTTTTTGTTCAGGGCGGAGAACATTATCTTTCATTCCTCAGTCGCTTGCCCGAAGTTTTATCAGTAGTTCGGCTCTTTGCCCCAACACTCGACTTCAAGCTTAGGTAGCCGTAGCCATTTCGGATTCGGGGACGGGTCCGCGCAGTAGGAGAAAGCCTTCTTTCTTCATCAGCAGGAGCAGCCTTTAGGTCTAACTCTAAGACTTCAACCTATCTTTCATCAAGCCAGAAAGCAACCAAGCCACTTGAGCAGAAAACGGCTCAAAGAGCGAAGTTTAAAGGGCTCAGTGCCTCATAGCTGTTCCGAGCCGCATTTACTATGTAACAGTCCAATCGAAGAAGCTCGTATCCGCGTCGGACGAAGAGCTTTCTCAGACTCCTCAAACATGGGAGGGGAGTACGGTCATAGAACGAGTCCCGAACCGGTCAAAGACGGACCTGTATACTCTTATTAAGAATATAAGTGCCCAGGCTATTCATGAAGAGGAGAAGCCAAATCGATCATAACAGCACTTCCAATAGTTGAATCAAGGGATGTGGAATCGACGAATTCTTGACCTCCTCAGGGGAAAGACGAAGAAGAGCTTAGTTGATAGGATAGAAGGAGGATTGCTTCTCTAATCTAACCCATACATAGACGAAAGTCAGGCATCGGTGGAAGTGCTAAGCGCAAAAAGTGAAGAAGCTTTGAAGCCGATCGAAGACAGCGAGAGTAGCAGCTGATCTTCTACCTGATCTATCGACCATATTGATTGATGTATTAGAGAGACCAAGTTCCTACGAGGGAAGAAAAGATTCACCAGCTCTATCGATTATCAAATCCCTGTACCTTTGTGAAAGACATCGCATGGAATAGCTTACACGGGAACGGGGAAAGGTAGAAACTCAGATTCAAAATAGAAGTTCCTGAGCTAGAAGGAATGGGGTCAGGGGTGGAGACTGACTGCCAAGGAGCGTAGCAGCTCGACCAGAGGGAGAGGAGTGAAGCTGCTTGACCGAATAAGTGAAAGAGCGAACCGCAACTAGACCTGATAAAACAGCAGCTTTCAGGCATCCGGAGGTCTTAGATAGAAGATGAGCCGACAGTAGGACTCTCTGAAAGCTTCAAGTGTAGCATCGTAGATTACTAGCTGCTAAGAAAGACTATCCGGTAAATGGATATTGGGTTGATCCCCATTCCTGACAAGCCAATCGATTGGTAGATCCTAATTATCTGGTTGAGGAAGCACCTTTCAGTTAAAAAAAATCCTCAATTCGAAGTGGTGAGTCAGTCTTTGATTCCACGGCAGAGTCAGTGGTAGTTCCTCTTTCTACGACACCTAGGGATCACAGCCCTCAACCATGGGCATGGTAAAAAACAAATATCAATTTGTTTACAGTAATATCAGGAAAATAAGAGAATTTTTTATTCAAAAAGCGTACTTGGCAGTACCCAATGTGGCGTGACTAGCCGCCTACCGTTTCGCACTCGCCTTCTATAAATATGGCTAGAAAATCATCATACCAGAGAGAGAGAAATGACATAATCAACCGGAAAACCCCTTTTTTTGGGGGGGAAGCCGCTGTAATGCTCACCTTTTCTTACGCAACTAATCCTTCCTTCGCTGCAAATGGCTGAGCTACCGCACTATGTTACTTCCATTGATTAAACAACACAACTAGCACTAGAGCCAGTATAGATAAATAAATAATAAAAAAGTTCCGCTGCCATATTTTATTTCATTTTTTTCTCCGGATCAAAGCATGTATCAAAGGGCCTTGGATTGCCCCATCAACGGCAGACCGTCAGATTTCTTAAAGGTGAGTCGTGGACTCAGGTAAGGATGCCCACTGTCCCCCTACTTGTTCACATTCTTATCACAGATTCTATCAGCAAGTATCTGTGGTCTAAGCCTAGGCCAATCAACAAGTGTGAAAAAGCCCCAAATGTTCAAGCAATCAACCACGGACAGTAAGCAGATGACATCATTCTCATGGGGGAAGCGAACGAGTCTGAGGCTAGGTTCTTTAGGCTAGAATTTCTGTGATGTAGTAAAATAAGAAAGAGCAAGGTTTTATCCCGCAACTCATAGGAAACTATATGGTTCGGCAAGCAAATTTTTGACTCTAAGGAACCGATCCAGCACCTTTGAATCCCCATTCATTATAAGGATAAGGAGAACGGTGAAATTTCACTACTGCAATCGCTAATATGGATAGCGGATGGCCTGCAAGAAGATTCGAATATGCAGCACAAATCATTCTTAATGCATTGAAAGAAAAGAAAGAAAACAAGTTTAGCCATGGCGGGATGAGTCGGCAGGAAGTGCGAGACGCAGCTCGGCTGCACATTGGTGATACGGGTTTGCTCGACTATGTGCTGAAATCAATGAACAATGTAATCGTTGGAAGTCACATTGTCTGTCGTGCTGTGAACCCATCCACTCGGGTTTTGGAATACACGATTCATGAGCTTGGTAATCGTGTTCTGATCAATGAACCGGAACCTGAAATAGTTCCTGAGCCACTTCCAGTACCTGCTCTAGTGCCTGGGGCTGATGTTTACAGTGATGTCGTCTACTTGTATACAAATGTACTACTATTGTATTGGGTTACCCGGAATCAAAATTGGTTGAGTTGGCGACTCGGGAAATTTTGGACAGCAAGCAGTGAAGGAGTGACCTTTTAAGGATGAAGATGATCAATTTATGAGATTCATTTGCCGATTGATGCCAAGTTCAAGAGAGCTAAAATATGAGTTGACGAGGGAGCCTGGTGAGCTTATAGTGGTTCCACCCTATGCTACAGTTGGTGAGCTGAAGGAAGCAGTACAGAGTGCAATGAGGGATACTGACTTTATTATGGAACAGTTTGTGGTAACTGATATTGAAGACATGGAGGGAATGGAGGATGAGGTTTTTATTCCAGCCCTTATTAGATTAGCACCCTGTCGATCGATGCCTCTACGTCCACCAGGGGAAGACCCAAACCCGACTTTAGCAATAGCTGCTGGAGAAAGAAGCGACTCACCCAGAGGGAAGAGAAAACTAGGCTCTTACGCAATTAGAATTAGTAGGGAACAGAGGAGCAACCTACTCTTACCTTTAGGACCGACCAATAACAACCTATTCTCTTACACAATCATTTCTGTACTCAGATATGCTCCTACTAGCAGAGGAATGACTCTAGTTATGCCTTTATTTAATTTAGGAAGGCATGAGATTGAGATAAGGGCTGCCCTTTCCTTCTAGCTAGGTAGCTAGTGCTTAGCCAACCCTTACTTATCTATTGCCATCCGCCGCCCTTTATTCGAATGGTGGTTTCCGCTTCCTTCTCCATACCATAGAAAAAGGGCTTTCCTACTCTGCTTCTGATTTTTCGGATTATTAGGAAAGAGTTGATCCACTACTTGAAAGTGAAACCACTAATTGAATGGCCGTCCTACAGAAATCCTTGCTTTGAACCAGCTTTCCCAATCAATCAATTCTAGAAGATGCCTAGTCATTGATCGAGCTTACAAGCAAGGAACGAAGTTCTCAGTCCATGGTTCCTTGTCTTCATTCCTGGAATGAGAAATGCAGCTGTGTTGGATCGTGACCTCCCGTAACTAAGATGGAAAAGGAACTTGCTTTCCTGTGTCGGATGGAAAGGAACTCTCACTCGGAATGGAATGCCAACAAATAGCCGAATTGGCTTGGCTATGTTCTTTTTACCGGTAAGTGGTTTGAGGAAACCAAGCAGGCAATGAACTGGCCAGGCAGTCAAATTCAAATAGAAAAGGATCCTCCCCTTTGTCTTGCCATGGATTCGAACTGAAAGTCCCGGATTCGCAGCTCAAGAGGAACGAGTGACCAGAAGGAGAGGAGGGAGGCGTGTTCTCGGTTAGAAAGAGAGTTTCCTAGGTTGACAGGGATGCCCCTAGATGCCACTAAGAGGTACTTTCCTAAATGAAGTGGTCCAGGACTCTAAGTAGTGGTTCCTGCCTTGAGTGGAAGACTGCACTTGAGAATCTCTAGGGAGAGGAGAGTCCTGTGTTTTATCATAGAAAGATCTCTCAGCCTTTTGGATTGCTATGAAAGATGGGGCTGGTATGGTCACCAAGGTAAGGTCTAGGGCTGTTCCCGACGGTTCTTTCGAGTGAACGGTAAGGCTAATGGTACTACTAGTCAACTACACTAGCGGACTCTTTATGCGCTGACTGAACTTGCTTCGTAGTGTCTCAAAAGCCTTTCTTCATAACCTTTTCCAGGACTTGAAAAGGGCTGCCTTCGACAATCCAATCATAAGGAAGGAGAGATTCACTAGATGGGATAGAATGTAGTGATGAAGCGAGTTCCTCTGCAGCTATTCCTTCTGCCTTTTCTGAAGTGACAGAATAGCCAAATGAATTGGCCTCCCCTCCTAGTTTTTGGGAGTGGATTTACAAAAAGGCTTATGAGTCTCATTTCCCTTCTACGGAGATCGAAAAAAGAAAAAAGGGATCCCCCCGTCGCCTTTGAGAGCAGTCCAATACCAGTGGATTCATTAGCAATGGTAGGAGGAAAAAATCCACTACGCTTTGAGCCAGTTATTCATTCTTTAAGGCCGGGAGCCGGGAACTCAAAAAGTATTCATCTGGATGGTTCCTTGCCCACTTCTCTTCCGAAAAAACTTCCAACAACGTGCCATACCATCAAGGGCTAAGATCGCTTATTTTCAATAGCTGCGGTTTGTATTGCTCCTCTTTTGGAGATAGGGATTCTTTCTTTTGAGTCACGTTTCCTCCACTTGGGAAAATGGGCTTACTCTTTCCTTCCGTCTAGCCCTTGGTACTCTGCATCTTCAGGTAGAATGAATTTTCTTGCAAGAAAGGGTGGAGACTCTATACATCGATGTGGGTCACTTTGTCTTGTGTCGCTCTACGATCTTGTTAAGAATAAGAGGTCACAATTCCGGAAAGCGAACCTAGCCCCATTAATCCATAACTTCCTTCGTTTGGTATCGAGATCGTCGAGTAAGCTACTTATAACTTGATGGGGATAGCCAGATTTCTAGACTAGAAGGGAGAGTTTATTCCCATCTGAAGGTCCACGTCTAGGAGAGCACCTCTTTCTTTTTCTGGCTTAGTCGTGAAAAGAGAAAAGAAGAGTGCAACGAGCTCCTAAGCCCAGGGGCATTCATCCTATGTTGACTTCACGGCATAAGGTCTCATCACAACAAGGGTAGGAAAGTAGGCTATGAGTAGATCCCGTGATCAACAGAAAGAGCCCTTCCTCTAGTTCTAGTAGCTAGGGAGCTTGAAAACAAAACAGACGGTTTAGAATTTTTGTGTCAGGTGCAGCCTAGAAGAAGCTGCAAGAGAATCTATCCCCTTCTTCCCGGAAGTGACATATTCAAAGGAAACTTCCTAAGGCCAAGCAGAGATTAAGATACCCACGAGCAGATGTTCTCGAAGAGGCAGGGCAGCTATTGAATCCCCTGTTTCGGAATAGAATAGGCAGCTAGATAAGACGCCCTCCCCTCTGACTCTTGATGACGAATAGTTTGTGCAAGATTTTTCCTTACCTTAGCATCTGGGTACTGCTGTACGTCTTTAAGCCTTTTAAGCCCATTATATACCTACATTGACAGACATTGAGTAGGAAAGAGGAAATCTCTTTTTTGCCTATCAGCTTTTGCTGGAATAACCGGTCTTCTAAAGAAGACTGATCTCGAATCCCTATCCCTAGAATCAGCTCTTAGTCTGAGTTTCGGGTTTTCAGGAATTGAATCATCAACTGTGCCCCTACGGCTTCTGCAGCCTTCTTTTCAGACTTCAGACTTGGATTTCTGGACAGCAGACACCCATTGATCAGCAGGTGGAATGGGGACCTTAACCATCCTAGGTTTCTATGGAAAGTTAGGCATCTTCCGCAGGCTTTAGATCGTCTCACTTGGAGGATATGAAAGACTTATTCTTCATAGAAGCTTCAATTTCTCTATCCGTGACGGTAGACCTCTGTAACAGGATACTCTGGTACACTACGAAAATTCTTCGACATCCGGTGGTTTGTACCTTTTAAATTAAATTAAAATCCTAAAACAATGATTATTGAGTTGGAGCCTCCTCCTCTTACCTTGTTTCAAAGCTAGCGCCCCTGCTCTTTCTATGAGTTGGCTACTATGTCTGTTGTACGCTCTCTTTCTCTTCACACCTGGCCACCCCTAGTTTAGTTCCTTTCTGCTTGCTACGGCCTGTTTGGTGTGGTTTGTTACCCACTTACACCATCCTTTCTTATTGGCGTTAGAGTTAGATAAGTCTCATTTTTGAATCCCATATCCCATAGGGGAGGGAGGGTTTCACACTTGATACGATAATCTAATCATCTATTTACATAAAGAAAAGTTCCGGGAAGAAATCCACGCTCCGGACAAGCACACGGGTACTAATAGAAGCCCTAATAACGTGGAACCACATGATGAAAGGAGGAAGGTTATGGAAGCCATGCTGCAACCAACATACCTTCTGGCTACGAACAAGCCAAGGCTCGTTCAGTTTGCTCACCTAGCACGCACCACCGAGCGCGCAGATCCTATGCGCGTCACTTCCTGCCTCGGAACAGAAGCAAGGCAAGCTCTAGCAGTTGGAGAAAGGGCAGGAAAAAGAAAAAAGGTGTGTGAATGAAAGCATAAATGCGAGTTAAAGAGTAAGAAAACAATGTCTCAGACAAGAGCCTAGAGAGCAACTCAATCGCCACCACACAAGGCCATTATGGCAATTATACCTGCTCTGTGCTTGCTGCTAGATTTTGATACTTCTAGCGATGCCCAACTTTTAAAACTAAGTCTAAGGTCCTGAGGAGCTCTACTACCTTAATTTACTGAATGTGAATGTCCAACCATCGGCTAAAGCCCTTCGGGCCATACGCTAAATTCGCTACTGACGAAAGCGAAACAATAACAATCGATGTTGTCTCTTTAAGACCTGTATTACAAGCTCTTCTTCCGGTACGTTCGGTACGTATGATGGGAAAAGATATCCTTTGTTTAGGATCAACTAGAAGATTTTCTCCCACCGTGAGCTCGGTCATTGGCTGTCCTCCGTGATCGATTAGACTATGGCGAATCGCTTGTGTATTGGTCTTTGGGAAAGTGTAAGACGCTATTGCTCGCAACTGGGTCTCACGCGGTCTGTCGGTCTAACAAAGAAGGTGACTCGAATTGCTTCTCTTGTCCGATCGGAAACTGGTATTTATGGTGTAAGGGTCAGAAAGAGCTCCCTTTGGGGAATAGAGAATCGATCCTCAAATGGGAAAATGCCAACCGTCGCCTTCTCAGTTCCTTACACAGTATCTTCCGAGACACGTTGACTACATTCGAGTAGGCATGCCAAGAGCAGTTTCAAGTTATTGACCCTGAACAAAAAGATCCGTAACAAAGAAAGGGTAAGAAAAGGTTTCCTATCGAATTCTTCCAATTTTGATGACGAAGGAGGCTTGCCCTCAAGAACGTTACTCTACCTACCCATTTTCTTCCTGATCTTAGTCTCGTTGTCTGGCCCAGCGGAGAATGAAAAGGGAGAAACTTTCGCACTTCTTTAGTAGCAGTAGCTAGAACCATACCGCTTTGAAGAGAGCGCTGGGCTTGGTCTCTCTTTCTAATTCTGCGGCTTGCTTAGATTTTTTGTTGCCTTGTGTGTGTGCTCTTGCAAGTAGCTAAGTGTAAAGGGAAATGACTCTGCTGCGGCGGACCGACAGCTTATAGACTCGTTACGCAACACGACTTTGGCACGACGCTTGATGACTTGAGGAAAAAGACCTGACTTGGTATCAGAGCACGGTTTCTTTCAAAGATCAAGTCATGGCTAGTGGAAATCCTGAGGCCTCTAGTATAGAGGAGACCAAATGGGAAAGCATTATGGAACGCACGGAGCAGATCGTCGAATCAGATGGAGTGCCTAAACCTAACTCGAAATATCTTAAAAAGAGAAGTCAGAGCAATTGGCCCTTGCCAACCCTCTCTCGTCTGGGTTTTTTCTCGGTCATGCTCATATATAGGTCTTATTCGCCCTTATTCCTACTCTAACAAAGAAAATCTGTCCCCATGAATTCATTCCTAGTCGAAGGCAATCCCAGGCGTTTCGTACATTACATAGGAATCTAGGAAGCTAACCTTCCAATGGCAGTAGATCAGTCAAGGGTGGTCTCAGTCATGGGATCAAGGCCAAGAAAGACGGAGGTTCAATGGGATCCGTTCTCTTTGATTGCCCTTATTTGTCTATTGACTTGATGTTCTTCGTCTCAAACAAGTTCTTTCCTTGAGCTCTGCCATCTTCCTTTTTCTACTCTCTGCACTAGTCGTATCGACTAGTACAATCAACTACTCAAAATGAGGAGCTTATTAGCTTTACTTACACCTGATCTACCTTTCGGAATCACTAGCCAAAGCAGCTAGCCAAGTGGGGCAAGCAGAAAGATACCTATTGATCATTCGCTTAGGAACCGCTTTGCGCTGCCAGGCGGATTCAGACTCCTTCATTCACTCGAGGATCCAATAGGAGGCAATAGAACGGTGCTTCAATCTATAGCTAAACCAACTTCCGATCTAGTGGAACCGGCGTTCTCTCCATAAGCAATTTCTCGACTCATTCAAAAAAGGTTGAAGCACCCGTTTGATGGAATGAGTTTGGTGCTCAGTGGAAGGGATTGACCTAACATGTGATAAGCTAGATGAAAGGTAAGTTCCAACCCGGATTCCCGAACAAGGAAAGCAGACAGATCTAGTCAGTACGTCCAAGCGAATACAATAAGGTTGGCCCTAGCTGCGGATTCTGATTCCATTGGATTCCCGAAGCTTGATATGGGTTCAAATCCAATTCGTGAGAAAGGAAATAGTTTGAATAACCCCAGGATGGATTGAATTCATGCTCCCTCTTCCAGGTCGAGTCTGAAACCATCTCTGACGGAGACAGTCTGCCAAGTGAGCGCGAAGGTAAGACCATAGAAACTAAAGGGATCCGCACGGGACCAGATAGGCCGAGGGTTAGAAGGCCGCCGCCTTATCCAAAAAGTTGCCCTTCTGAGGCTAACCCGTCATACCCCTGCGCAAAAGAACGAAAACGGGAGAAGCAGGCAAAGAAAATTTAGGGAAAGGAAAGGGCGTCAGCCTAGCACTCCAACAGTATGGGCTTCTTTCTCCCACTAGATAGCTAGCAGAAAGAATGGCAGGACGAAAGAAAGGCTTAGGATAGCTCATGACAGGGAGAGGTTGAATGAAAGGAAAGCAATTACAACTTCTGGCTCGCAAGAAAGGCGAATAACTGCAATTGAATCGACATAGACGGACTTATAAACTTAGCACAGCGCTTACCTTAAAACTTTATATGCTGTAAAAAATACCTGAGCCTGTAACGAACTCCTACCTTCAAAAGGAATCCAACCCCAACTGACGGAAAAGGGGAACCGCAGAAAACCGTCTAGAAGGTAAAAAAACTACAACTTCCACTCACCCAGAAGAAGAAACTCACTAGCACTCAAAAGGAAATGACTCCCTCCAAGAAGCACTGAAAGTAGATCGCTGCAAACTGGTCCATGAGGTTAGCTTATCACTGCAACTCCACTTGCTTTTATATATAGCCCGCTGCTTGCGCTTAAAAGGTACTCTTGGCTAGAGGCCTAGAACCTCTCCTCTTGCTTGCCTTAGATTAGAGCTGCAATTGGCTAAAAGGAAATTCCAACTGTAAAGAAAGGGCTCTCCCACTAGATCGTGAAGCGACGGTAATGCAACTACTGAGACTTCCACGTGAACCGCAGGGAAGACTGAAGAAATCCCAGGGACTTACATTCCAACTAAAAACAACCAGGAAGGTAAAAACAAGGAAAGCAGCGCCTAGGGAACCTGACTATGGAAAGGATCCCGTATTGGCTCCACCGCTATAGTTAGGTAGCATAATAATCAAAGCGAAGGCGAGCCCTGGAACGGAGAAGCGATTCTAAAAGAGCAGGTCAGGTCCTAACCCTTCCCTTCAAGCATGAAGTGAGGAAAAGATCTCTCCACGAAAAGAAAATCCAATCAAATCATATATCACTTGATACCGTTACCAAAGAGGTCTACCCTTGTATACTCTCTTAAAATAAAATGGATACCCTTTCTGTACTCGGACTGAGACTAGTGAAAGAATGGGGAAGGCAATGAAATTCTTAAGATACGAACGGGAAAGATGTGAAGCACAAAAGTAGCTGCTATCGAATGCCCTTCTTCCCCGGCTGACTTCCACCTATTACCAAGAAAGAGAATCATGCCTTTTTGATGACAAGAAATCCTTAAATGAAAGCAAAATCGTGGATCCAAAAATCCGTTATCTCCTCGTGCAGCTTCTGGGCTAAAATCCAATCTTTTAAGTGAGAAAGTCGTTATCAATACAATTATGCCGCCGAATACAATCACTTTGAAGAAGTCGCAAGTGCGGGTTCAAATGGGAAGTACGAAACACTCAATGGAGAATAGGGATCGCTATGCCGAAGAAAAGAGAGAGGTTGCACCAGGAGAAGATAAGGTCATACCAAGGGCTTTCTATAATTTAAATTAATGATTTTGCTTTGAAAGGAATGTATCCAGCCTAAACGCAAAGACGGGCCTATCCTATAGGCAGAAGCTACCTATCCGACTAGTAGAAAGCGTGAGGAGGATTCTATTCGGCCCCCCTTGGCTACGAAACCAGGCTGTGATCCGCATCGAGAAAGAAATGTATTCATGCATCTCTTTAGTTCGAATGCTGGATTTCTTTACTTAGAAATAGAGAATTCTGATTCTAAAATCCATTCTCTCACCAACATATATGCTATACCCAAAGCGCTGAAAAGGGCTGATTCTCGCCATCTAGGAATAAAGAACCGGTATCTTCAATGAAAGCTATCCATCGCTCACCCCCTCTCTCATCATAACCTATTTCAGATGTACCCGTCGCTCCTGGGATTCGACTTTCCTTCTGAGGATGGAGAGAAGTTTGGAGATGGCACCGGGCTCCTGCCTAGCTTCCTGAACCCAATCTGAGCTTACAATGCGAGGTTTGGGAATACTACCTGACGAGTACCCGTTGACTTTCAATGTCGATTTCTATATGTCTACTCCCGCGCATACTCCTTGAATATGAGGCAATGCCAATTGTTGAAATGCCATCAGATGAAGGAAACTCTGTATCTGTAGATCATGTAATTCCTGCGCCTACTAAAGCCAATAAAGATACCAAATCTTACTAACTACCGCTAGCTCCATTAAGTCTGCCAGTCTGCATCAGATTATCTCAATGAATAGCCATCATCCCGACTCGAGAGATCATTGTTGTGCTTCTGATGGCGTCGTTTCACTTCACTTGGACACCGAATTTCTAATACATTCTTCACTGATCCAAAAATGGGGCACGAAATAACGGACCTTTTAAACTGGCATCTTATCATTTTACTTTTTTCTTCCTAACTCTGCTTTCAGGATTCAGGACCACCTTCCTTGGGTCCTTCGTTTCACTGATCAGGTAGCCTTCCTACACCTAATATTTTCTCTTTCGATCGTTTTGGTATAGGGCACTTTTGGCTTTCCTCCGGCCTCTTTCTTTATAAGAAAAAGAAGAAGATGGTTCTCACTGCACCGATGGTATTCTACTTTCTAATAGACTTCTTTCTAACTAGTTACAGATGCTATGCTTTTGATTAGTCACTTCCAATCCAAATAAGCCCTCATGTACCTCCTGAGCGAGAATTTCATTAAGGAAAAGGATATAGAGTTGCCAGACTAAGCACGAGACAGTACATGCTAGCCTAAAGTCTGCTTTTGAATCGAACTTCTTTTTCCTTGGCGGAGAAAGCTTCTTCATCTATCAAAGTGATAAGTGAAGTAATGTCTTATATGCATCGCGGACGTGTGGAGGGTTTTTGAAAGGGACGATGGTTCTTAGTGGATCGTTGGACTCATATCTTCGTAGAGTGCAGCAAGGCTATTCTCTCGAGGCCAGTGTGCTCATTTATTCTATATGGATTCAGCATCAGGCGATTCTCCGTTTACATTCTTTCTCGGCCTTTACTTTACCTGACTAAGACCACGCAGGCTCATCAAGAGCTGTAGTGCATGAAAGCGAAGTGCTAAAAAGGTAGCGCTCGTGGTAGTGCGTCCGAAAAGAAGGATCGTCTAATAGGAAGATTCCAAGTCCGAGACAGCAAAGAAATTCCCTAGGACTGCTAGAACTCGCATGATTAGATAAGAATAAGTGTCCGCCTCCTCACGGGGAAGCCTTTTTCTACTCTTTCTGGGTAGGGCCACATTCGTTGGTAGCATAGTCTTCTTAAAACTAGGTTGATCCATAGTTCTTGCTCGCATCTGAATTGATTTTCATTTCCTAATTCAAGTCAAGCGTAGAGAAAGCAGGGGTGATATTTTTTCACTTAGATCGCTTAAATTAAATGGATTCTTAAGAGGGACATCGAAAGTCTCTTTTTTGGGAAGGTCCTAGAAGGTTGTCTGATAGAGCCGTTCTCGAGTGAGTTCCAATTCCTTCCAGATATTAGGCGAGAATCTCTACAAAGGATCTAGGCCTCAAGGGAGAATGCCGCGATATGCAATAAGCACACTGTGGCAAATCCTTCTTTATTCCACCTTTTCTTTGATAGTTCAACGACCAGTCAGACATGGTGCCCTACTTACTTTTATATGTATATGTAGGCCACTCGGACTACCTTTCACCATAGGGGACAACAGGAGAGCTTCAAGCCCTCTTTCTGCTGGCACACCGCCCTACTTCAATCAACTTTTTCGAAGGCCACACTGAAAGTAGGAGTTTTGGGTGACCTTCTTTCTTGGGGCTTCCCTTTCTTGATTTTCGAGAGCATCGAAGAATGCGCCCAAGGAAGATTCTTTTCTTTGACTTGACACCGATATGATGTAATTTAAATAGCAGCTCCAGCGGGACGAGACCTTGAAAGAAGAAGAGAAAAGAAATAAGTTGAGAGTTTGTTGGAAATGGTTGAAGTAGCTGAATAGGAGTCTTTTATGATATGAGTGGAAAACACCTGTTTTGGTACTCTTCCCTGACTCCGGAGAAGAGATATGGTTTTGAATTGTAGAAGTGACGTTTTTTCTCCCCCTTCTGTAATTGAGTTCGGAAATGCTCCTTCCGGTAGGGCTCTTTGATTCTCTTTTTGCTAGTCTTGTATGGTCCATAGCCCTTTCTGTTCTACCCCGATTTTGATCTCAAATGGAAAAGAGTAGCCTCGTTCCAATGAGATGTGGGGAATGCAAATCTGACAGTAAAACAAAGTTCCTGACGTCTATCCGATGCATCTGCTATGGTTATTTCTTTCGTCCCCGCCCTTTTCTTTTCTGCTAATTTCTATCAAAAATACCGGGAAAACGTTCAAATTTATGGAGCACAAACCCGACAACAAAAAAAAAGGCAATTTCAAAGCAGAACGAAAAGCTAGTTGAAAAGAAAGGTTTCGAGAACCGAGGAGAAGAAAGGGATCATAGTGGGGATAGGGGCCGAGTTGAATCGGAGGGGCCTACCAAACTAAAACATGAATTCGGTTAGCCGGGAATATTAGGTAGCGGAGGGTCAGACCCCCGGAGGGAACTTTCAGAAAGAGCGGACGGAGCGGATTAGCTTTCTTGTCTTCTCTTTGCTCTTTGAACGAGAGCGAGCAACTCTCTAAGTATCAGCGAGTCATTCCGCGGTTGACTTTGACCTTCCCTTGATCTACTTGTTCAACTGAGATTGTCACTTCCTAGGAATCCGGTGAAATGAATCAATCTCGGTATGTTATGAAGTTTCCCTCCTCCTTACCATCTTAAAAAAAGAAAAAGGCCTGCAACTTCCACTGGCGGAAAGAGAGGGATTCGAACCCTCGGTAAACAAAAGCCTACATAGCAGTTCCAATGCTACGCCTTAACCACTCGGCCATCTCTCCTACATAATCTTATTATTTTATTATGACCCTCGCGAGTCATTCATATTCTTGCAGTAAAGACCAATCCATTAGAAATAGAAAACTTTTCGTCAAAGACTTCGGTTCGGGAAAAAAAAATGCTTCTTGTTACCAAGAATTTTTTCTATTCATCTTTGTCAAGACGACGATCCCGTCATATTATGATATTTATACCGGATTAAACCAACCAATGAATTGGAACGAATCAACTACTCCCTTCATGGTCACATAGTTATTACAGAATGATTTTCAGGTATCTATTTTTTAATATAGGTAGTACCCATTTTTCTATATACATTATTGGTGGTTTCTACCGCCCGAGAATCCGGTTCGCTTATCGCTTTTTTTTTTCCTCCGCCTTTCTCTTCTTCCTACCATACGGGGGTTACTTAGGCGCTAGGGTCCTTATTTTATTAGATCGAATAACTCCTTACCTTTTTTCAAGAGAAGCCTGATTCTAGTCGGGACCAAGAGGATAATGACGCGAACCTTTAAGGTTGGTCCAATCTGAGCGCTTATTGCCTTCTTCTTCGCCTCTCCGGTGGAGCCCGAGCTGATCCGAATTGAATTATCCTATTAGTATAGGGCGGTTATGCCGGCTTGACTTAATGATTATAGTGTAAAGGTAGTTCTAGATTCTTTTTTTTGGGGCCGACTTTTCGATCCGTATTGTCAGGTGATAAGGGACTCCACTCCCTTTTTTTCTTCTTCTTCCGTACCCGAATCTCTCGTAAACCTAAAGGGGATGGGAACTTCGACTATGAGGAGTTGCCGGCTTAACCTACGTCTTATCCCCCCTAAAGATAGATTTTGGAAAAGAGATACGGCACGCAAGAGAGACGGATTGCTATCTTCCGGTCCACCAAGAATCTCGTATTTACTGTAATCAAGTTAGAACAATTCACTCCAGATAGACGCTGAGTACGCGTTCACCTGTGTCGGTCCGATAGGTTTGTACTATAATAAAATGCACACTGGAGAACTCGTCCTGCGATCAAACCGGTTAATGACGCGATGCTATCTATTAATGCGTCACCATTCTTTCATTTATCTTCTGATATCTCGTGGTTTCTCACTCACAACAACTCCGATGTAGTTCGTTGAAATGCGGTTATGCCGGGTGGACTAAAGTCAAGTGGGAAAAAAAAGAAAAGCGTGTGCGGTTAAGGTTGTTGTACACGATCCAGTCATGAGCGATTCCTAATGGGTTCACCATTCCCGTCTCGATCTGTTCCCGGTCCTAGCGAGGCCTTTCGCGAGCGAGAACAAATATCAGATAGAGAACGATTCTTCTCGTATAGAAAGAAAGCGCTAGCTGAGTTTCGTCTTTCGAGCGAAGAAAGCCCTTTCGATTGGCCTTGTGTGATCAAGTTGAGGGGACTTTCCTCGTTTGAGTTAATGCTTTGGAAGTTTAAAAGTTTTAATTGATCCGGTTGAGGAGAGCGCCGACTCCAATGTTCGGCCAGCCGAGAACGATGCCCTTTCTTTTTCCTTTCTCATGCCTAACGCCTAAAAGCCCCCTTTCTGATCTTTGCCATTCCGAAGTCTCAGAATCAGTTTACAGTTGATGGTGGTAAGTGAGCCGCTCCAGCCGCCTTTGAGACACTGGGGATTGGGAATGAGCTTCATGCTCTGGCTCATCGTGAGACCTTGATTCCGGGGAAGGCGGTGAAAGAAATGAAAACTATCCTCCAAAAGCTCACCTTAAAGTGGGGCAGGCTAGCCTGTTAACAGATAAGCCTCATAAACAACATAATGCTCGATAACAACATAGCTTCATTCTAACAACATCACTATCTTTTGGTTGCAAGAACATAAAGAAGGATAAAGAAAAGGGGGGATTCACAGAAAAGAGGTTGATGCCAAAGATCTGTTGGAGCATCTGCAACAATGTTCAGAATCCATGTGGCACCCAAAATCCGGTTGGCGGAGGGTGACCGGAATACTCAAAAAACTCCCTCTTCGCCATTTGAGTTATATCCCTTAGGTGTACTTTACATTGTTGGAAAACAGCATTTAGAAGAAGGGTCGAGGTGAGAGCGACTTTTGAGATCATTTCAATCTCTTCTACCCGCATGAATGAAATACCCAAAGTGGTTTCGGAGAAGAAATGACTAAATTGCCTTATCTTCTTTAGTGTCTGCGTTGGTACCTTCGCCCTTAGCCTTTGCTTCCGCCCCCCCCATTCGTGAAGCCTGCTCTTTGCTTGGGCCTATCCTGTCTTTCATTCGTGTAAACGCTCTGCCCTCTTCCACTGAGACAAAGTCATTCTAACGCACGCTGAGCAGTTTCTCCACTTCGAAAGCTCAGTTTTGATTTCTGGAGAGATTCCATTATTTCCTCCTTTCTCTGTAGTACGCTAGCCTGTAGAGAACTTCAGTAGGACCGTGGCATCAATGCACCTTTTCGTCGATACTTATTTACGTAAACTAGATGTGAAGGCAATGTCAATTGTATGATGAGATACCGTAGTTGGCTCCTGTTAGCACGAGAGATAGATATGAAATGCCTCTTTTAGAGTATGTTGAAGTGCTAGGCTCAATAGTGTCCTCCCGTGAGATGAGCTGGGCAAGGATAGGTTCATTCTTGTATGAGGAAGAAGCGCGTATATCCTTCTTATTGGAGAGATTGGATACTCACCATTACACTGTCAACTTGAATATTCGCTCAGCCAGCCTTCCAACCCGAGTTCCGACTTCACTTTAAGTAGTCTCGTTACGCAACGAGTGAACGATCTTGCCCCTGTATTTAAGCCAGTCTGTCTTCCTATTTATTCAGGATGGAATGCTAGACCCAAGGGAGTGGATGGACCAGTGGCTTAAGCTTCTGTCTTTGAATAGACTGAGGTCTCGTTGCTTGACTTCCTCTCCCTTATGAAAGTTGGGACACTGGCCCGTCTGGTTGCCTTAGTAGGACAGGGAAGACTTCTTTCTTTCGACTTTTGACTCAATTGACATGAATCCAGCTCCTTTGTTAGAATCCGGTGATGCTGCTTTCGCCCAACTCTTTGAATCAAGTCAAGTCAGTCCCTGATCTCCTCCGGTGGCCTGACTTTGCTTTCAGGTCAATAAACGAATCTAGCTTACGCTTGGACTGGACTCCTGAATGGATATAACTAGAATTGCATGTGTTAAGCGTTCGAATAGCTGGCTTTATCCTTGGTAGTCCTTTTTGGGTTGGGAGAAGTAGGAATTGTTAGCCAAAGACTTCCGTCAATGAACATGAGAAAGAGGCACTCCTTCTCTTGTCGAAGATGAGGCCTGCAGACAAGTCTGACATATATTACCTCATTTATCAAATAGCGCTCACTGCCCTCCCTCGCATCGCATGGCTCAGATTCGCTTTTTCTTCTCTTCAAAAGCTTTAGGAAAGGAATTTAGACCAGGTCCAGATGGGCCAATCTTTTATCAGACGATATCGATCGGTTGCTATAATTAGCATTATGAGCTGCATTCAAATGAGTTGTTAAGTACGATATATGAGCTGTCTCAACTGGATCAATAGCTTTTCCACCCAATTCCTCTTTCTCATTAAGAAACGAATCTTCCCTGGTCTAAGGAAACAGGAACAGGATGTGAGGCTTCGCCGATTGAAGAATGTGATTTTTCTTTTTCTATAGCTGAAATTAACCTTCTTTTGAGAGGGAGGACAAGTCCAACATTTCCCTTCCCGCCGAGTAAGATGATTTGCTTCCTTTGTCTCACGCAGGAAAGCATGAACTCCAGTTAGTCTGATGCGTAGAATCAGCTTCTGAGAATCTTCTTCCGAGAATTGAATATGGAAGAGAGCTCGAGCTCCTTCGTCAAGATCTTTTCGATGTTGTTGACAGAGAGGGTTTGAGGTTTCAATATCCTACTACGAATGAATTGCCTTCTTTGCAAGAGCCTGACATCCTGATATTCCGCAATTTCCAATCCCTGCAGCAGGATGGGATTCCGCACTTGTTGTTCTGTCCTGGCCCTTTCTTTCTCCGTAAGATCCGGAAGCTAGGATTCGTCGAATAGTCTCCATCAGCGTGACCAAGAAAGTGTGTTGTTTTGAGTAGTCATTTAGGTGGTAACAGGAGCAGCGGTGAAGTATACCTTTGAAAGTGAATTGCAAGGGTCAGGCACAAATGCATTACTAAAGAATAACCAACCAGAAGGGAGCGTGGAAAGAAGGATTGGTCCGCGCTATCTATGGGCAGGATGCCTGGGAAAACAATCCCAAGGGAAGCTTCTCGCTAGTATTACGAGTGCCGAACGCACTTCCTGATCGGTAGCGGATCAAGCTCTGACGTGGCTTAAGAGAGAGAATGGGCACCACCCCAAGGCATAAAAGGTTGTGAGCAAGCGTTTTCGTTTGCTTTGGTGGGTACGGAGCTTCCCCTTGTCTTGGCCCATGCTTCCCATCCATCGACTCAGGATTTTAATATTTAATAAAAATCGGATACTCTTTTTTGTGGTTGGATCACGTTCCGTCGAGATCTTCCACCCCAGTATTAGCATATCGCCCTTCGTGAAGCCATCGGATTGGGATTAGCTAGTAGGTAGAATGGTTCCATAGTCCTGTCATTCATTGATCCTGGCTGGGTCTATAGATAGAGCAAAGGAAGAAGTCGCAACAAAGAGCAGCTTGACTGCAGCTCCACGGTCTGTAGATCTGATAGTTGCCTTTCTTTTTGGTTTGAGGAAAAAAAAATTAGAAAGATTAGAGGCTGCCTTAGATTGCCCGTAAAGCATGCCACTAGTACCATGAAGGGGCTTCGACGGTTCCTATCTTGCTTGGAGAGTCCGAGACCTTCTCCTAGGCACTTCATCGGAGGCAACTGGACTCTCTTTGATTTCACAGAAAATGGAGAAATGAATTGATCGATTCATTGGATCCTAGGTCGGGACTGACGGGGCTCGAACCCGCAGCTTCCGCCTTGACAGGGCGGTGCTCTGACCGATTGAACTACAATCCCCAGAAAGCCAAATTCTTTCTTTTTTCTCATCATTATTGAGTTTCGCCGTGTTGTAACAGAGACACGAATGATATTATATATTATTATATTAAATATTAAAATAAAAAAAAATGCAGTGAACTCTAGTGGGCTAATTCATGAATTGAATCATGACGACTATATAAGCTATTCTGATATTAAGATTCGATATAGATGAAATCGTGGAAGCGGATCTTTGATTTCCTTTTTCCACGTAAGAATTCGTCGTCCGATTGAATCTTCTTGTTCCTGGATGCTCCATAGGAATCCATCGCTATTCCTTTCCTCCATCGAGAAAGGTTCATTTCGAATCACAAGAGCAATCTCTATTTTCATAATTCATTTTTCTTTTCGTTATGGTAATGCAATGCAAGAGGTCGGAAATCCAGTTGTTTCTGATGATGAAAAGAGCTTTTTTATGTTATGTGAAATTGATGATATTAAGGGGTCGGTTTTGTTAGAAGACGACTGTCGGTATCTGATGGTAAGATACCTATGGTCGGTATATCTTTGAAAGCTCAGCCGGAGAGAATAAACTGACTCCTCGAGGGCTACTTAAGGCACTTTAGTGCAAACCAGAAGGACTGGAGTTGTTGGATGTTGCTCAGTGCTGCTATAACTTAACAACCAAAAAGCTCTGCCTCGAACTTCAGCCCCTTCGAGTTGGTCACGGGGCAACAGCCTCTGACGCCCCACACCATTGCGAAAAGAGGGGGCGTCGCCCATCAGCCTACTTTGCCAAGAGGTGGCAGGATCGCAAGGACCTAGCCCAAACCGTCACTCTTTATTCGGTTCCTCTTGTCCAGAGAATACCCTTGTGGAATACCCTTCGACTTACCTAGATTTTAGAAAGATCGAAAAGTCTTCCCCAGAAAGCGCAAACGACTCTAATGGTTACGAGCCAAGTCGAGGGGCTCTGCTTTACGCTTCCTTCCTTTCAAGAATACCTTTTCGCATTCGATAAGTGTCCTTGTCTAAGTGGGGTAGGAAAGGCAAGTTACCCCCCGCCCTACCCTAACCCTAGGGTTAGGGGGAGAGGTAAGAAGCCTCGGACACCACTTTCTTGCTTGGTACTCTTTCTTCAAGACATCCAAAGAAGTTTCTTGGCTAATCTAATAAGCCATTAAAGCCCCTCAGAACTCTTCTTCTTATCAGCGCGACGGCTTCAAGAAAGATTGTGCATCGGCCACCAAACATCCAGGGCAACAGGTATTCTTTCACCTGCCATCTATATTGGATTGGCATAACCTTATTATAATTATATGCCATCTAGCTTCATAGCCGGTAGTTTCCGTTGATCGTTAGCTTCATCCATCGGATCAGCTCCTTTTTGTCTTTTTTTCTTCAATGACTGCTTCTTATTATGCTTGCCCTCGTTCTTCCCTCTTCTCCTTGACTATGAGATTCTTCCCGGCTGATTGGGAAAAAGGGGCAGTTACTCTCACGCCAAGAATTGGGCGTAGATTAAACAAAAACCAGGGTCTACCCTTGGGAATGATAGAACTTCATTAGAATGTCTGGAAGCAGCCAATCTGATTCTTTATCACTCAACCACGGAAGTGAAACGAGCAGAACTTCCCCTAGGAATAGGGATTTCTCATTCAATGAGACTTTTCCTTGTTTGGAAAGAGTCTTCGATGAAGAAGACTCAGGGAATCAATCTGCAAACTCCTAGAAAAAGAACTCTCTGAAAAGTCTACCTAAATAGTGAAGAAAAGAACACATCGAGGTAGGTAATGAAATGAAAATAGGAGGGGAAGCCGAAAGGCTAGAGAAAAGATGGGCTCTTCCGTCTGTTGTCATAAGTCTTGTTGACTCAGCCGGGAGTGAAAGAGATTCTGATTCGACGTTCTCTATAGTCAGTATCCGTAGCTAGGACTGGTAGCATGCTTAGAGGAATAAGCGATGCCATTGAATGTAAGCGCAGCTATTGGACCGCTATCGCCCCTTGGCACGAACGGACGGTATAACAAGAAAGAAAAAAAAAAGAAGTAGAGAAGACTTTTCGCTTCGCCCCTTTGCTAGTGAATCTTCTCTTTGAATTGAAAGCTTCCACGTCGTGACTTAGTCTTCTGCTTTCACTGTCTTCTCGAAAGCGAAAGATAGTTCACCTAGGGGAAGAATTCGACTAAGCTTAGGTTGACCTTGTCATTCCTTACCTCCGCCTGCTTGGGAATTCTATTAAATAAGGAGGACTAGCTGTGAGCTTTGAGGAAAGCCTGTAAGTTCTCTTTCGACTTCCCCTGGATTCCCTTCTCTTCCTGGGGAGAGTAAGTAAGGCCAGTCTATTAGGTGATCTTCCAGATCAAGTGAAAATCTAATCACACAACTCTTCTCTTATCCGCATGGTCTTGTTCAGCTGTCTTTATCCTTGCCTGGGATGGATTGCTTTGAATAGCCCTACCAGGGGAGTAGGCATTTTCGGTCTTCGCTTTTCCTGTGAACGACTCCGATCTTTTCTTTTCGTTCTACTCGGGCCGTGGTTTTCGACCGGGCCCTGGGAGACTGCTCACGCCCCTAGATAGCTTTCAAAGTCTGCAAACCTTGTTCTCCTCCCCCGGGTGGAGGATTCATGTAAACTTATTCCTGTGGGTCCCCGTTCAGGAAGGAATTTTTCACATCTAATTGGAACAGAGGCCAATCTCGATTCGCAGCAATAGAGAAGAGCTGGAGACGAACAGACTTCATCTTGGCTACTGGGGCAGAGGCTTCCTCGTAATCTATCACATATGTTTGAGTAAAGCCTTTAGCTACTAGCCTGACCTTTTCCTCCTTTCTCCCATAAAGCTTCTCTTCGGGCAATTCGACGTTCGATATCCCTCCATTTCCACCATTCCCGCCAATCCTTGGACAATTATGCGACTTTCTGGGCAGAGGAAAGGCCAAACTCGAAAAACTCATGAGAAATGACGTGTAAGAAGCCCGAGGAAAGAGAATTCTTATCAGGCTTGGAGGCTTCTTAGTAAGATTGCTGGGTTGAATCAGACTTCGTTCCTCTTAGAATAAAGCTAGACCGCACCGGGAAGAGAGGAATGAATAAGACCAGAATCTCACGCCAAGAAAGCCCATAACTCCTTCGCTAGTCTTCCTTTCCAGTAAAGTAAGCAGCAAAGCACTTCACTCGCTTTCTAAAACCAGAGAGAATAGCGGCTGATTCACAGTTGGTTGGCGCTGGGGCAAGCTCCGATAAGAGTTCATCTGGACGGGCGTCCCATGGTCGGATGCTTTCCAAGCTAGTTAATCAAAAGCGAGTCTCCATTAATCTTATTCGCGCAAGGGTAAACGAGTTTGTCAAAGTAAAAAGAAAAAAAGGAGCCTCACCATGGAAGGCAACTAGCAAACATATTGAACAAACTGCCTTCCATAAAAACGTATAAAACCAGAATGCAGAAAAAGGGACTCGCTTTTCTACACGAACAGAACAAGAAAGAAATGGGTACCACAAAATGACGTAAATAAAGGAGGCATCCAAAGCGGATCCATTTCTATGAGTTCTCTAAATTCCGACCTTTTATTTTAGTAGTAATAGATCTCGGGTTGTGGGTAGGACATCTAACTAGGCAAAAGGGGCGGGTCTTAGTAGATCTTATAAGTGTGAAAGTCAGAAGGAAAGATTCTATACATCCAGTATACGATAAGACGGAAGCAAGGGTAGGAGATGTTGCTGCTTTAGTTTAAGCTTTGGTTTTATCTGTTGCTCTTTGGGTATCCAGCTTTAACACGAAAACTGTAAGTTTAAGTTGTTGTTGGTGTTGGGGTCTTATTATTCAGTTAGTCTTCAGTAAGTCCGGAAACCCTCTTGGTCTGGTTATAGAAGAACCTCTGCCTAAGCCCCGAGGCTAAACGCCTCGGGCCTTCTTGATTCTTATTTTTTTTTGTGTTAACGCTCTGGTCGAAAACGAATGAAGTATGGCTGACACTATCCAACCAACCCGAGGCCCTTCCTCCCTTCATTGGTTGACTGGACAACCTCCGTGTCGATAACACGCTTTCTTCCCCCGTAACCGGCTAGAGCGAACAAAGGTGTATAGTATAAGCCTTAGAGGCGATCCCTTTAATTGGGGATATACATTCCATTGAGAGATAAGGGACCGATCCGATCTAATCAATGAACATTGAGACAAGAACGGTTCCTGAACGGGAGGTACGCTTGGCCCCTGACACATTGCCTTTTCTCTATCTTTATGGCCTGTGGGAAATCAAGTCGATTGCCGCTTTCTAAGGGAAAAATCCCTACGGCATATAAGCGCCCCTTTTCGAGGGGAACCGGTCCGTGCGGTAGCGGGCGAAGAAAAGATAGCGGGCTTGTGATGGAACAAGCAGGTGACCGAATCACCAACGAACTAACCATTCGATAACAAAAAGAATTGGAAAGCCTTTTTACTATGTCGAGATGCTTGAGCTTCCGGGCCTCGGGAAGCACAATGGAACCACGAAACCCGAGAGTAGGGCTAAATCAACTACCGCGTCCCTGACTAGAATTTGACCCGATTCTTACGTCACAAGGTAGCCGTAGGGGAACCTGTGGCTGGATTGAATCTTTCTAGGAAGTAGCCCCCTTTTGCAGTTAGTTTCGCTATCTCGAGAGTTGCCGCCGTTCATTTATCATATTCTAATATATAAGAGAAGTGGTTGTCTTTCTTCAAGTGAGATCTCGGATCGAGAAACCAGCGCCCAAAGTTGCTTTTACGAAAGCCGGTCACCGTTGGCTAAGATCCTTTTTATCACTGACGAGGAAGCTCACTTCTACCTTTTCTTGTAAAAGTCTAACTAATTGAAAGCGCCTATGAATCCGCCTGCTTTTCTTTCGTTCTACTTTTTCGTTTTCTGTCTTTCTTACCTGCTTTGGCCTGACCCCTATCTATCGTCGACTTCGCTCAAGCTCTATCCTATCTAATCCACCAAGCAACGATCTGGTCCATGCCAAAAAAAGTAGTTTTAGTCTAGAAGCTCATGCACTCGCCGCCGACCTCTCATTTAGCTGCTGTTAAGCGAAAGTCGTTCTAGTCACCTGTGTTTACCCTAATATCCCGTTCCTGTACGGGAGCGAGTCAAATTCCTCTCTCTCTCGGGTATGTAGGACCGATGCTTCTCTCCCGGGATCTTCTTTCTAAGGAAGTGCCCTAAAAGCCTATCTCTCGCGACTGTTGTCATAGTCAACTTTTTGTCAACTGAACGATTTCAACTCGACTATTCAATCTAGTTATTTAACTACATCACAGGAAACTACTTAAAGCGATTAAGGAGGAGCTCCGTAGCGTTGGAACTAGAAACCGACTAATCGCCACCCGGTCCCAACTTCTGGCTTATTGACCCCAACTTAGAGCATTTTCGGGGAATAGCTCATATCTGCTAAAGTCTCCTTTCTGACCCTTTTTTCATAACATAACGTTCTTTGGCGTTGGATGAGTCATTCCACCATCTCAAGAGGAGATGGAGATAGGCCCAGTCCCGGCTTGTGCGGTTAAGGTTGTTGTACCCTACCTTCATTTTATTTTAGAACTAGAATCTAGAAATGCTAACCCTATGACATAAAGCACGAACCAAGATCCATGATACGAAAACAAAAAAAAAAATGAGGAAGAAAAAGATATCGTTATGCGCTTCTCTCATCTTTCTGTTCTTTCTTTCGTTCGAGTTGCTCAAGTGGGCTGTTCGTTCCGCTGTCCTTTCGGTCAGCTGCCCCTCGCTTCTTCGCTTCGGCCGCAGCCATAACTCCTGTTAATCATCCCCGATTTCTCGATCAGATGGAAGCTCTACTTCTTTAACATTAACACTTCTGGAAGGCTTAAATACAATAGTTAACTTCACTCCTGCAACCCACCCATAACATAAGATAGATTCATGGGCACACCCATTCTTTTGTTGTAGTTGAAGATCTTCATTAAGAAGATAAAGTAGATCGCTAGACTGACGAATAAGTAAAGAAACAAAAAAATCAGAAATAGGATTACTATTACTATAGTAGAACTCTCCTTTTTTGAGAGTATTTCCTTTATTAGAGTCCAGTACTCAGTCATGATATTTGATATAAAAGAAATTCAGCCTTCCTCTACTAGTTCTGGAGTCAAGCCAGCAAACAAAAGACTGATTATAGGTCGATCCGGGGTCGGCAGTTAACGTTATGCCGTTCCGTACTCTCGCCTACCTAGGCATTCCGCCCAGGAAATCCACACCAAGACTCTAATCCAAGGGTACAATGCTAAAGCACAAAAGGCTCTTGGTAAAATTCGCCTGTCAGATTGAAAAACTCAAGACAGAATTCCCTTAGCCGTGCAGTGAGCGGTACTCCGTCAACAGAGTCGACAAAGCAGTCATAGGTAGCAAGACAGAGAGTAGGATTACCAGTCCCCCTTGCTTCTTTCATAGGTAGGGGCTTTCACCACTGCAAATTGTTCTGTTCCTGCATTCATTAAAGAGTTAAGTTACCGGTACTCCATCCACAGTGCTGTCTACGGATCCTTCCCCGGATTCGGCTTAGTCTTAGTCTCCCTAGCGGCTTAGTCACAAGCTCCCTGCCCTCTTTTTTTTATAGCATAGCTTCTAGCAGAAGTAAGGAGTGTGCAAGTCTAGTTGTCACGAGCAAGTACTTCGTATTTCAATAAAAGAAGCATTATCGAGTGCAGTCCAGCGCTTCTTTTAGGGAAAATGAAAGCAGTCAACGGTAGCCGACACCGGTTTAGTTACCATAGCCCTAGTCTTTTAGCGGACTCAAGGACTGATTTTCTCACCAGAGTAGGATCAAAATACAATACAAAGAATATAGAGAAGGTTTTCCAGTCGAGCAAAGTTCATCTGCGGTCAGTAAGTACGGCTGCTCTTCCTATTAGTTCCGCGGGTAACTGTCGTCATCGAGGAGGCCAGTCTGTTCTGTCTACCAGTCAGTAGCTAACCGAGACCCCTGTAGCTAGCTCTTCTTTGGGGGCTCCTTAGAAAGTAAAAAGATCGGAACCGAAGGCTAGGGCTCTTTCCCAATCACCAAAGATCGATTCAAAACAAGTTAATAGGATGTTCAGCCAGCGGGCCTTGATGTCCGAGAGGGAAGGGCAGCCAACCGAGCTCAGAAAGCGAAGCCATCGCCTCCAGTTATTCCAGTGGTTAGGAATCTGAACCGGCTCGGCTCCCTTTTTATTGGTCGAGTAGCTTTCCGTGGTCTAGGGCTGCCAAGTCTATTGAAAAAAAAATGTTAAATAATAACTGACGACGTCTTTTGGGCCTCCCTTCCATGATTGGCGGATTAGACGGCTGACCCCTACTCTTTCTATTAGTAAGTTTGGGTGCCTAAAGGCTAGGCTTTCCCCTTTTATTCGAGAAGTTACAGATCCTTCATTTATCTCCCTATCCCTAGGCTAGTAACCCGACTCAAAAGTAACTAACCTCTCTGGAGGTCCTTTCTTCGGTAGTTATTTCCAAGTTGAGAAGTGCCTTTTGAAAGCCCTTTTCTTGTATAGAGCGCTGCCTTTGGAGTTCTTTTCTCGATTGGACCCTCGATAAGACCAGACCTGATCTCGAAATAAGCTTACCTAAAGTCACTTACAGAGTGGATTGTTGAAAGAGTGGAAAGAAGGCAAGGAGCTCAAGGTCGTCCCCTATCACAGATGAAGTAAGACGTACAAGATGCATTTAAAAGGCCTGCCGTAGGTCATAGCCGGAGCTGATCTTTACCTTTGAAGTGTAGAGGAGCCAGAACGGATTTACTTTTCATTAGATCTCCCGATCAATCAGATATGCGATGGCCTGAAAAAGGCATTATTGAATCGAGCCTTAAGCGCAGCACCCCCTTTTCTTGTACTTGTAGCTCTTTTTCTTTATTGAGATGATAGAGCGGATCTAGAATAATAAGTATCCTCGGGAGCTTGAACTGGAATATGGATAGGAACCGATAAATAATAAAGCAAGGACAGGACCTAGGGCAAGATCGAGTTAGCAAGATTTTCCGATAGCTCCTTGACTTAGCCCGGCCGAAGGAAAGATCGTAGGAATTCCTGATCCTAGACACCAAAAAAAAAAATTCTAAATGTCTACAACTACCAAAAATGTTGCTAACTTTCTTTGGCGTCGAAATTGTAAGAAAAATGGTCCTCAAATGCCGGATGTTGGGGCCAAAATGGATGCTCAAATGTCAGAAAGGGTCTCATCTGGCTCGCTACACGACTGGCTGGCAAGAGAGAGGATTTACTATCAGGACGGACTAGTGACATCTGATTAATGGGATAGCAAGCAGCAGCACTTCCTTTGCTTCTTTCTGGAACTTACTAAAGGAGGCCTTACCTTGAAAGCTTGGTCCCGGGCCATTGAGTTGAATGAGTTGAAGCGCCTTTACCATTAGTCTCAGCTGAAGCAATTCCCGAATAAGAGAGATTGGCTGTTCTGCTAGCTCTTTAAAGAGTTGGTTGGATTTGGTTACTTGTTGGACTAAGCTGGGGGTAGGTGCTCGTGCATGAAAGGAATGGACCTTCCATTTTTATTTAATTTAGAGCCAACACCCTAACTGTTGGGTTAGCTTCCATGGAAGGAAACTTTTCTATCGGATAAGGAGTTAGAAAACAGGCCGAGGCCGAGCCTTAACCAAGCCCTATTAGAAGGAGGAAGCACGTTAGCTATTAAGTTTTTCTTGCTCTTAATTGCGGGCTTTATGACGAGCTGGTTCCGGCCTTTATTGACAGAATTAGACTCTCTTTTCATCAGCCTTAAGTTGAGGATTCTGACCTAGCTCGATGACCCCTCTGTGAAGCTCTAGTCCTTTCTGCTTACAGTGCTGATAGTTCCGTGTCTCCAGCCTCTCTTGCCTACCCCTAAGTCCTGTCTGCAGTAGCTGCTTCTTATATAGTAGACCGAGTAGATGACCGAAGAGCGGACTTCTTTCCAACAAACAGAGGAAGTTTCGATTCGAACAGAGATATGTCAGAATTTGCTCTTGGGAAAGATAGAAGGGCAGGGCTTCAGACCCATAATTCAACCTAGCCAACCAATGTGGGAGCTTCTTATAATAAGTTCCAAAACCTTGAGATGAAATGAAGAAGGGAAAGCGTAAGTGAACTCGATCCAGTGGAGGAGGAAGCTCGGTTCAGTCCTTGCGTATCTTGAGTCACTCACTTCAAGAGTAGAATCCGCAACTCTAGTTGAAGGGGTATTGGCCATTATGAGTAGTAAAGGCTACTATGAGCAGAAAGGGACTACTTGGCTCGATCGAGCAGCACCTACACCTTCTCGCGTAACGACTTCTTTGAAGCTAGGCTAGGATCGGATCCAATTCTAGGAGCTTCGGTTTGAACACATTGTTCTCTTGAAAGCTTATTAGGAAGCTAAGTCTTGACCTTTTCTTTTCTCAATAGGAGGTGTGGTGCCGTTGGACCTGCCCTTTATGCAGCAGTAGTTTCGGTTGAACTGGACATTGCTCCCGCGGCTTACTCGACTAAGAATTCAACAAGATAGACTGAGATCTGGACATAACCTACGCGCTGCTCGTGTGAGGGCAAAAGCAATTTCTTTCTTTTTTCTTCAGTTTTCACATTCAAGAAATGGAGTATGAACTGCAGTTCCATATGCTCATCGGTCTTTCACAACAAGCCACAAAGGCAGGTTCCTAAACCCTGCGAGGTTAAGTTGTTCGCTTCTATTCTAGAGCGCTCAGCCCTGTGTCAGAAAGAGAGTGAGGGCACATTCCGGCTAAGATGAGTGAAATCCGTTTTTTTGGCTAAAGTAGCCGAAGTTGCAGTGCCATTTGAGTGAGGCATTGAGTTTGAGGGGGACTTGTTCTGTGATAAACAAATGACTCCAAACAAGAACCTCAGGGCCTAAGAAAGGAGGTTTAGCTGAGAAGAACAGTAAGAGTAAGCGTTCAGGTGCTGGTGCTATGACCGACCTTAAACTTAAAGGTGGAAGATCCTCCCCTGGTTCTAACCACCCTGAATGAAGAGTGGGCGAACAAAATGCAGAACATATCAGAGATGTTGAATTCTAACAAAGAAAGAAGGGGGGAAGAGGAAAGTCAAGGCCAAAGTTATATAAGATATAAGTATAAGAGCGCAAGAGGCAGATTTTATTGGCTTGGTGGAAACTCCAGTGAGGAGTGGAAAGGGTCAAGTAATGGGAAGTGAAGTTTTGCATGCAATCCGCGTAAAAAATGGATAGTAACACCTCTCAACAACATGACCTGTAGTTGGATCTGGAAGACTCATGCTTTCCCTAAAATTGAATTCTTCCTGTGGCCTTGCTTTCAGGGTCGGATAGCCACGAGAGAACTTCTTTGGAAAAAGAGACATCATAGAGTGGCCTTCTTGTCCTCTTTGCCACGACAATATTGAACTCTTATTCATATTCTTCGAGACGGTAAAGTGGCTAGGGATGTTTGGAATGCTATTCACATCCCCACAACCATAGAAAACTTTTGAGTGCTTACAGTGAATGATTGGTTGAGACTAAATTGTCAGTCAAAGGGGATGTCATACCTCCGTGCTGTCCCCTGGAGCATGGTTTTCCCTGTTGTGTGCTGGATCTTGTGGAATCACAGAAAGAACGTGGTCTTCAACTCGACAACAACTCCTATCCTCAATCTGCTTGGTCGATCTATTGGCTACAATCCCCTATCCTATGGAAGGCGCCCCCCAGAACTCTGTGTAAAGATGTATCAAAGTCCAGAGGTGTAGCCTGCCTGTGACCTCTAGGAGGGTGATGCAAAACCAGGCATACGTATTTCAATTTCTATAAATGCACTTGTTTCCATTTCCTTTATTGTCCAAAATCATCATATTCCAAGCACTTCCATTAATCTCTGTCTTTTGTCTATTATTACAGGTTCTTGTGCTATAATTCAGATCGATTTTAGTCTGCTCAAACAAAACTGTTGAAACTCCAATAATAAGCTACACCGATGAAGAAGAAATTGAACCCCCGGATTCACTCCTTAGAATAATAGAGCGTAATGAAAAGGAAATTGTCCCTCTCCCTGGTAGGGAATTCCAGGACATACCAGGAGGAGGTTGAGAAAGTGAACTTAGGGGAAGATGGGGAGATAAAAGAGGTCCAAATCGGGACATCGTTCTAAAGACACAGCTTATTCAGTTGCTCAGGGAATACAAAGACGTCTTCGCATGGTCTTATGAATGAGGATATGCCTGGGTTAGACACTGACATGGTGGTCCACCATTTTCCGCTTAGAACCGGAATGCAAGCCAGTTAAACAGAAGTTTAGGAGGATGAAAATGTCCAGTTGAAGATCAAAGAAGAAGTTCAGACTACCAGCCAATGAGTGCGCAAGAGCTGATGATTTCGAAATTACCTCAAGACTACCACCGTGTAACAAAACTAGCTGCGGTTAGGGATTCACTTTCTCCAAGAGCTGCTACGATCACTCATTCTAACTACCAGCTCATTCCTGCTTGTCTTTGAAAGCTGTCCAATCTTTCTTCTCTTATGAAATTCTCGCCCCAGTAGCTATACAGGAGAGGTTCTTACCGTACTGACTCCTCCTTTCCTTACCTTAAATTAAAGAAGAAGGCGAGCTAGCAGATGAGCTAAGCAGCATAGATTTGGAATAGAGGGTGCCTAGCCTTAGCGGATTCCTCCTTCTAAGAGGGAAATAAGACCGGGAAGGACGCATCTAAGAGCTGCTAAAGCAAAGGTAAGAAAGGCAATTGGCCTACTCGAGACATTGAATAGTGTCAGGTTATGAGCTCCTTCGTGAGCAGTAAGAGGGCATTCTAACAAAGCACAGAGAAGAGCCTAAAGTCAGTCAAGCAGTAACGGGGCGAAGGGATTACCGTAGATCGGCCTTTGCCTTTTTCGGGTATTCCATCTTTTTTTGAGACCTGAAGAGTTCTTATTCTTCAATAGCAGTCCCTTGCCCAGCTGGGTCGAGGTACCATGCCTTCTCCTTGCCAGATGGAGAGGGATTCGAATGATGAGAAAGTGCGATACCCACTTTTAATGGTAAATGCTGTAAGCTCCGGCTTTGCGATATGACCCACGGACCGAGCGAGGAAGGTGACCCTCCTTACCTTAGGGCTTCAAGCATTTCGATAGAAAGATGAGTGAAAAGACTGGAGTCTCACATTCGACAATCTATGAAAGAAGAGTGAAATTCCCAGTTAAGCATTCACAGAGTGCAGAGTTGGTAGGAGGAGGAAAAGACCATAGTCCCATTTGTTCGCTAAAGGTGGGCAGTGGAGTCGGAGGAACTACATCTGTGGAACACAGAAAGAAAGTGGGATTTCGTCCTATATCTGTAAACTAGTAGGATCTTTCTAGCTCAGAGTCTCACCCTCGGCTCACTGAACTACCTTTCCATTTCCTTTTCTTTTTGATTGAATTCCCAGCTCAAGGTACATAGATTTAGCTGTTTGAGTGGGGGCATTAGTCAAAAAAAGGCCTAACCGGTGTTAGCAGCTTCTCTGGTCTTGCCGCCTTTGCCCCTCTTCGCTTTTCTCTTGTTTTAGAAGCTGTGATCGGAACCTCTTTCGCGACTCCGGTACTATTGAATATGTTGCCGGAAAGCTAGTCGTACCAGGAACGAGAATATCAGAGTCGACATTACAAGGATAGATGGGATGAAAGGCGAATACAAGACTGCTGCAAGATAGCAACCATTGAACTAGGCAATCCAGCTGCCATCAAGAGCGAAGGAGAGTCAGTCCCGGACTGGCTATCGAGAAGCAAAGCAGCCGCCTTCACTCGGAGTCGGAGTTCTTTCTGAAGCGGATTCTCTCTTATATCATTATCTCTTATATCAAATTCTCAACTCATAAGAATGAAGGCACAGAGAGGTGTAAAATGGTGGTGAAGCACCTTTTTGGGGACTCCTTTTTCTAACTAAGAAAGCAGCAAATCCTTCTCACATATAGCCTTCGGCCTTGCTTAGCCTTATTTACCAGGAAAGATCAGATGAGATCTCTTAGCAAGAAGGGTTAGAATCCATGTGCGTATTCTAATGTCATGTCAAACCTGAAAACAGAAGAGCCAAAGATGGCATGGAGGATCCCCAGCGTCGGAAGGTAAATAAACCTCTCTTTAAGCAGAAAAACAAGGGGGGCGAAGGACCCATTCACGATAGTTTCATCGGCCTTTCTAGATACTTGAAATCCCAAATTCCCCGGGGGAAAGCGCAATCACAACTGTAGAAGCTAATCCTCTTACTAGCGGATTTCCATCTCCTTCTTACTACCGACGCGGAATTGGCCCGCTTTAGCTGGCGAAAGGCACCTTCGGCTAGCTCCAAGTACAAGTACAGCTATGCTAGCGCGGACCTTTACCAGTCAACGCTTTCGGGGTCTAAGCTTTCTCTCCTTAACTTTGCAATCATCCTTCTCGAAAAGCCTTCGTCATTGGGCGGAGTGAGGAAAAAAAACCTTTCTTCCACGACTCTCGCTTGGGTTTTCACTTCAAACTTCATAGGAGTTCTGACCCTCTCGACTTTTTGGTCTGGCGAATTCGAGTGGTAAACGCGGCTTCAAAAGAGGTGGCCTTTGGTCTCGACTTGACTCTTTATGAGGGGTCTGATAGTCCTTTTGATGGGCTAGCCTTTGCCCTTTACCTAGCATACACACATTGAGAGGGACGACTACTAGACAGCACGAGCACTCCTACACTTATATAGAGATTGCTCCCAAGCGCTGAAACAGAACTCAAACTACCTGCAAGTAGCAATTACACTGACTCAGGGGAATATAAGGTATGGGGAATATGAATAAGGGCTGGGGAAAGCAGGCTCTGAGGCAAGCAACTAGATCAGGGACTGACTCTAAGCTAGAATCCGTAAAGAAGGGACTGACTTTTCACTAAAATGCATGCAATTCTTTCTCCTTTCGCAGGGAGAAGCTAGGGCTATAGACTGTAGGGGTAGGGGAGAAGGAATGGAAAGAAAGCAAAGGGAACTGGCCTTACCTTAGGATTGATACTAGATCGCTTAAAGTTACAATAGGAAAAACTCAAACACTGGGACTCCTGCTTGGGGTGCACACTGAAAAGCTTTAGCCCATATAACAGACTTATGCATGCCAACTATCCAACTTTTACATGCCTTCTTCCCCCAGGTCCTATTAAGATTCAGAATCAGGTAATCCAACTGGGAATATGCTATTGCACTGGTAGCCACAAGGAAGGAAGCCTAGAAAGGGCAATCAAAAAAGACCTGCTTTTGACGCTGGCCAGGCATACTAATTCGTTCGCATAGGCAGACTATCCAACCATGAATTCCTCTTCTTTTCCCGGCGATTGTAAGGATGGAAGGACCACCCGATTCTACATAAGGCTATTCTCGGCTAGTAGATAGAATCATTTCATCAGGCCCGCTTGACTATCCATAACTTTTGGGATTGGCTAAGAGGTTCACGCGGGTTATTATATACTGCTACTGGATTGCTCTCAATCGGCTATCAACTACTTTTTTTTAGGGGGGGGGGAATTGTAACTTCGAATGGAAGTGGGACTGCCCTATATTATATGGTCAAGCCAAGCAAAAAGGAAACTCCCGTATCCATTGAATATCTCTTTCAGTGCCCGGTTTCCACAAAAAAGCATTGCCCTTCGTAGCTGCATTAGGAGACATTAGATAGACTCCGGTGATACACTAAGAGAGTCGGCTAGTTAGTACACAACGAGGATTCCCCGCCTGACATCTAGGGCAGTCCCTTTCCTAGATGGAGTAGCTGAAGAACGAGCTAGAAAGAGGATAATTTATTATAGCCAACTCAATTCAAGCAAGAGCTCGAAAAGCAGTGCACTGAAAACAAGTAGCTTAGGATCTTTGGTCAGGTAGCTTAGGGGAACTTGTTCTCGTTTCTATAGCTTGGTTAGCAGATGGGTAATCAGAGGCCCCTACTTTGAACTAGGTTTGAAACTCTACAAGGTGGGCAAGATGACATATCTATCACCAAGTGCAATGGAGCTTGGACATAACCCATAGATAGAAGTTAGACACCTACATCTTGTTCTCTTTCAGATCGTTTCTAAAAAAATAAGAAATGATACCTAGATCACTACTCCTCTTACCTTATTATTACCACCAGTGCGGATCTAGGGAAGACAAAGAAGAAAGATGCTTCTGAGACTATCAAGATATGTAGGTAGCTTGATATGTAGGGGAACTCGATGAACTTCTATGAGTGTAGGTCATAGGAGGTAGTCCATCTGAGCCCCCCTTCCCTTATGTTGTTGAAAGGCATTCTTCACGTCCCGCGGTGGCTCCATAGACCGAACTCCCTCCTTCTACGCGCCCTACAGATTCTACCAATTGGCCCGAGAGCTACGCCCTTAACTTATAGAAGTCAAGCTTTCTTCCCAAAGATTCTGTTCCCTAAGGCAAAGTGAATGGCAAGTTCGGGAATGTTTAGGCTTCACATTAATAGAATGAGAAATAGGAAAGATAGCTTGGTTAGGTTCTGAGTCACCAAATACGATTGGTGATCTCCAGAGAAAAAGATAAATATTTGTATCAAGATTGGTAGATTCGGGGACGGGCTTAGACTTTATTGGCGGGCTTTACGGGAGACACTAACCCCCTCTATACGAGAGAGCCTTACTGAATAATGAATAATAAAAAGAAGCTAGAGGCCCACTCTGACTTAGAGTAGTCATCGCGTAAATTCAAGAGGTGCCATCTTGCCTCGCACACCCCGCTAGGTTAGGGTATATATGTCCCCTCTCCCCCCGATATGTTGTCTATCAAGGGAAGGTTCTGGGCCATAGGCTTCTTTAGCTGACAGTAGAGGAGAGTAGAAAGCCATAGGTCGATAGCCCGGTTTTGATTGAATATCCTTATCCGCGCTTCCAGGCTTCCTAAGGGAGTTAGCTTGATCCCCCGGTTCTATCGATGCCTTCCTTCGCTCGGAAATCCAATAACATCGTTGTTAGTCGGGCCGGGGTCACATGGAAAAGTAATAGTCCGAAGGAGCTGTTGAAACAACTGGTGCTTGCCCGGACCCGGGGGTATTGTCTCAACGAATAAGTTCTTGTAGGAGTGAAGTTTTTATATAATTCGGCAAGCAAAAAAAAAAAGAAATCCATGGTTGATCAGCAGAAGCAGATGCCATAGAACGGTATTCGGCTTCAGCACTAGATCTAAATATAGATCAGTGCAGCAAGATGTAGCTCATCCCCACTCTCAGTAACTTCATGATGAAAGATGGGAGGAATGAATGGTAAGTATAAGAATGGTCAGTCAGGCGGCAGGGGGAGACAAGACGGTACGCCTACTCCCTAAAGAGATGGAAACCCTACCTATGCAAGATTGAATGCAGTGCTGCTTGGACAACATCATTTAGTACAGTCAGCTAGGAAGCACTAGCTAGGCAAGTCATACTGGGAATGCTGTTCCACACATTGGCTCAATTCTACATCAAATTCTTCCTTCGCCCAGCTGAGAGGTGGCCATAGAGGACATGCAAACTTTCCAAAGAGATGTGAGAGAGAGGTGGTATGTTTTGACGAATGACTACTCTTTTCCCTTTAGGTGGTATTCTAAAAAAAGCATACAAATCAATAAGAAGTGGTATCTGTTGATGAAATGCCATTGCATGGATCTCCCTCCACCCACAGCAAGAGAAGCATTTGATGGCGAGGTAAAAGCACAAGGATGAATGCCCTTGGTCCTCTCTTTGATAGTCCGATTCGTACATCAAATAATTCATGTAGTAGATCGATCTAGTAATTGGTCAATGACATGCGAGTTACATGATTGATCTGCAAGGGAGAATCAATGCGATTAGACAGGAAGGCTAGCTTGAATGAACAGTAGCACAGGTATAGGACTTCGAAGCTTCTTTGACCACTGACATATCAATGAATGGAACTGAAAGACGAGAGTGAAAGAGCGGGAGCACAAACGAGGTAGCTTATGCTTTTTTTCATCCTCACTCGAGGGAGATCTAGCCACTCCTACTACTAGCTTCCTAACTCGGATAGAAAGCAACTCACTATAAAAAACCTAACAGAAGAATAAGGATCAACGAACCGGGGGGAGCAAACCACCACTGCTGATATGGAATTCTATTTCCACTTTCAGTTTCACCTCTCTTGTCGAATGTGTGCGGACCTTGTCTCCTCGCTGGCCGTCATCCCGGCCCTTCTACTTCGTGGTCTTTTTACCTCTCCTTGTCAAGCTAAGCTAGTTCGAACTCGTATGTCAGCAACCCCTTCTTTCACAAGGGATTTGTCCTACTCCTACTGCCTGGAAGAGTGATTTATTACCTCTCCTTTGGGTCCTGGATAGCTTCGGTGACTGGACTTCTCATCCTTCTGCTTCTGTCCTTAGTTACAATCAAAATTGGGGACAAGCACTACCGTGAAAAGGTCTGGTCTCGTACTAAAACAGACTTTTTGATTCCAACGCACTTCACTCTTGTCCACATCCGAACTGGATCCTTTCCATGTCTTATAGGTGCATGCAGGCAGCTTGAGATCGAACTTCTACTTCGTAAACTCATTGTTGGGTTCTATCGTAGTGAAAGTTGCTGTGAGGAGATCCTTGTGCCAGTGAAGATTGCTTCCAGTGATCGGGAAATAATAAATACAAAAACCATT